TTCAGAAAGAATCGAAGTTTCGATCGATCCCGGTACTTGGGACCCTATGGATGAAGACATGGTCTCTCTGGATCCCATTGGATTTCATTCGGAGGAGGAGCCTTATAAAGATCGGATTGATTCTTATCAAAGAAAGACAGGATTAACTGAGGCTGTTCAAACAGGCATAGGTCAACTAAATGGTATTCCTGTAGCAATTGGGGTTATGGATTTTCAGTTTATGGGGGGTAGTATGGGATCCGTAGTCGGGGAGAAAATCACCCGCTTGATTGAGTACGCTACCAATCAATTTCTACCTCTTATTATAGTGTGCGCTTCGGGGGGAGCGCGCATGCAAGAAGGGAGTTTGAGCCTAATGCAAATGGCTAAAATATCGTCTGCTTTATATGATTATCAATCAAATAAAAAGTTATTGTATGTATCAATCCTTACATCTCCTACTACTGGTGGGGTAACAGCCAGTTTTGGTATGTTGGGAGATATTATTATTGCCGAACCAAATTCCTACATTGCATTTGCGGGTAAAAGAGTAATTGAACAAACATTGAATAAAACAGTACCCGAAGGTTCACAAGCGGCTGAATATTTATTCCAGAAGGGCTTATTCGACCTAATCGTACCGCGTAATCTTTTGAAAAGTGTTCTGAGTGAGTTATTTAAGCTCCACGCCTTCTTTCCTTTGAATTCCAATTCAATCAAGTAGAGTGCACTAAGTTCCATTTTTTTATTTGTAGCAAACAAGTAGTTAGCTTATCCGAATCTTATCCGAATCTTATCCTAATCTTAGCTTATCGGAATCAAAGTAACTAAAAAGGGAGTTTTCTTTGGCGACTTAAGATCTAATTGTAGAAAGAATCAAAATCAAAAGTTGCGGATAACTCTTTCTTTATTAAATTCGAAGACAAGAACAAAACACAAAGAAACGAAGAAAAAAATGAATTATCATATGTATCTTTCATGTAGATAGATGAATAAGTTCATTTATTTAGTTCTACATTCCTTGGACTTATTCTATATACTCACTTAGATACTTAATATCTCTAATGAAAAATTTTCAAATTGAATTAATTAATAATAACTACGAATTCATAATAATTACAATTATTAATTATAATTAGTATAAATATAAAATATGATATTAAAAAAAATAAGAACAGGTACAAATAATAAACCGAGGTACCCCATTTTATGACAACTTTCCACTTTCCCTCTATTTTTGTGCCTTTAGTAGGCCTAGTATTTCCGGCAATTGCAATGGCTTCTTTATTTCTTCATGTTCAAAAAAACAAGATTGTTTAGATCTGAGGGGACCCAATCTCATTCGTTTTTTTTTTTGAAACTTATACTTGTAGCATAACATAGATATTTATTTCGGAAAAGAAAATATGGTAGAACATGTGATTTCTGCCGAACATAAAGGAAAAAGCTCTTATGCCTGCAGAAAATGATCTATAGGTAACTCAATTCTAGCCAGTTTCAAATAGATCAGGATCGCTGGATGCCTAAAATGTAAAGTTGGTCGATCTATATGTATATCAATATGTATATTGGGATCATATGAGGGGTATGTTATTATTTTAGATCTAAACAAATTTGATGAATTACCCCTAAAAGTTCCCATTAAACTAGTGCTAGTTCACACCAAACTAGTGCTAGTTAATGAAAGTTCATTCGGAAACAAAAAAAGTAAAGTCAAAATCATTTGGGGTATTCTCTCAATTTCAATAAAATGCAATCGGATGAAGTATGAGTTGGCGATCAGAACATATATGGATAGAACTTATAACGGGGTCTCGAAAACTAAGTAATTTTTGCTGGGCCCTTATCGTTTTTTTAGGTTCATTAGGATTCTTGTTGGTTGGAACTTCCAGTTTTCTTGGTAGAAATTTGATATCTTTTGTTCCGTCTCAGCAAATCATTTTTTTTCCACAGGGGATCGTGATGTCTTTCTACGGGATTGCGGGTCTCTTTATTAGTTCCTATTTGTGGTGCACAATCTCCTGGAATGTAGGTAGTGGTTATGATCGATTTGATAGAAAGGAAGGAATAGTGTGTATTTTTCGTTGGGGATTTCCTGGAAAAAATCGTCGCATATTCCTGCGATTCCTTATAAAAGATATTCAATCCGTTCGAATAGAAGTTAAAGAGGGTATTTTTGCTCGTCCTGTCCTTTATATGGATATCAGAGGCCGGGGGGCTGTTCCGTTGACTCGTACTGATGAGAATTTGACTCCACGAGAAATTGAACAAAAAGCCGCGGAATTGGCCTATTTCTTGCGCGTACCAATTGAAGTATTTTGATTTTGAGAAAGAAAAGGAACTGGGCTGAAGAACGAATGCTTTCTCAGCAGGAGGGAAAAAACGCAAGAATCCTGTTTTTTCTATAACTAAGTTTAGGATAAACAGATGCAGATAAACCATATCTTGTAAATTCTTTTTTTTCAATCGACCTTTTTATCCTTTCATTTGTGTTCTTTACTACCCAATAAATGGGTTTTCTTAATAATGATAACTGGCCTGTTTCTGTCTTGTTTTGCCGCTCATTTTTTTGACCATCACAATATCTTTCTCTCAATTAGTCTATTCTTGACTATGGGGAATCGTTGGAATTTTTTTTCGAAATATTGGATATTTTCATAGAATAAGGGGTTCTTTCGGCTATTCATCGAAAGGAGACACTTGTTTGGAATTTGATGAATTGAGATATCTGGAAACACTTGTATTATTTCTTTAGTCAAATTCGAAGTGGAGTCTTAGTCTATTTCTGTATTCTTTCTAGATTCAAAACAAAATCATAAATAAAATAGATTCATAGGTTTGATACCTTGTCTACAACTCATGTTTCAAAGAAAGGTTCGATTATATAAAGTCGACAAATGGAGTGGGTTAATTAAAAATTAACAGGCAAAAAATGGCAAAAAAGAAAGCTTTCACTCCTCTTTTGTATCTTGCATCTATAGTATTTCTGCCCTGGTGGATTTCTCTCTCATTTACTAAAAGTATGGAATCTTGGGTTATTAATTGGGCGGATATCGGCCAATCTGAAATTTTTTTGAATGATATTCAAGAAAAAAGTATTCTAGAAAAGTTCATAGAATTAGACGAAATCCTCTTCTTGGAAGAAATGATCAAGGAATACTCGGAGACATATCTACAAAAGTTTCTTATAGGAATCCACAAAGAAACGATCCAATTAATCAAGATACACAACGAGGATCGTATCCATACAATTTTACACTTCTCGACAAATATAATCTGTTTTGTTATTCTAAGTGGTTATTCGATTTTAGGTAATGAAGAACTTGTTATTCTTAACTCTTGGGCTCAGGAATTCCTATATAACTTAAGTGATACAGTAAAAGCCTTTTCGATTCTTTTATTAACTGATTTATGTATCGGATTTCATTCACCCCACGGCTGGGAACTAATGATTGGTTCTGTGTACAAAGATTTTGGATTTGGTCATAATGATCAAATTATATCTGGTCTTGTTTCCACTTTTCCGGTTATTCTCGATACTATTTTTAAATATTGGATTTTTCGTTATTTAAATCGTGTATCTCCATCACTTGTAGTTATTTATCATTCAATGAATGATTGATAAATCATCCACCAATATTAATCCAATTAGAACGTTTCTTACTTTGTAGTTCTACATAAGTATTAAAAACATTCTATTCGGGCGGTTTTCAGACTATTTTTATACTTATACTATAGTATTCCAGTAAAATGATTCCAATAAATAGCAGAATCGTGGATAGGAAACTATACTAGCGACCTACCCAATTTATTGTAGAAATTTTCAGACCAATGATTAGACCATGCAAACTAGAAATACTTTTTCTTGGATAAAGGAACATATTACTCAATCTATTTCCGTATCGCTCATGATATATATCATAACTCGGGCACCCGTTTCAAGTGCATATCCCATTTTTGCACAGCAGGGTTATGAAAATCCACGAGAAGCGACTGGGCGTATTGTATGTGCCAATTGTCATTTAGCTAATAAGCCCGTGGATATTGAGGTTCCACAAACAGTACTTCCTGATACTGTATTTGAAGCAGTTGTTCGAATTCCTTATGATAAGCAAGTGAAACAAGTCCTTGCTAATGGTAAGAAGGGGGGTTTGAATGTGGGGGCTGTTCTTATTTTACCGGAGGGGTTTGAATTAGCTCCTTCCGATCGTATTTCTCCCGAGATGAAAGAAAAGATAGGAAATTTGTCTTTTCAGAGCTATCGCCCTAATAAAAAAAATATTCTTGTAATAGGGCCTGTCCCCGGCCAGAAATATAGTGAAATCACCTTTCCTATTCTTTCCCCCGACCCCGCTACTAAGAAAGATGTTCACTTCTTAAAATATCCTATATATGTAGGAGGAAATAGGGGAAGGGGTCAGATTTATCCCGACGGAAGCAAGAGTAACAATACAGTTTATAATGCTACAGGGGCGGGCATAGTAAGCAAAATCATACGAAAAGAAAAAGGGGGATATGAAATAATCATAACAGATCCATCGGATGGACGTCAAGTGGTTGATATTATCCCTCCAGGACCAGAAGTTCTTGTTTCAGAGGGTGAATCCATCAAATTTGATCAACCATTAACGAGTAATCCTAATGTGGGTGGATTTGGTCAGGGAGATGCCGAAATAGTACTTCAAGATCCATTACGTGTCCAAGGCCTTTTGGTCTTCTTGGCATCTGTTATTTTGGCACAAATATTTTTAGTTCTTAAAAAGAAACAGTTCGAGAAGGTTCAATTAGCCGAAATGAATTTCTAGACTCGCGGATTTATCGACATCAGGTTCGTAAAAAGAACAAAATTTTTGTTGTCAATTCTATATGATCAAAAAAAATAAATTCTGAAAAACCTTTTATTTACTTGCTCTTTTTCTACGAACTTCGGGGACTCCCTTGTAGCGCACTCTTAGTCATAACGCATTCTTAGTCATAATAGGTAGGTTTTTGTTTGAAGAAGACTATTTTATTTGACTTTA